TGTCAGTATCTATACGTGTGTATTAGATGTATAAAGCCCTTCTTTCTCTAATTTAGTAATTTAGAGGAAGTTGCACTACCAACACAACGTAATTACACCTCGATTCGTTAGAACAGCTTCCATTGAGTCTCTGCACCTATCCTTTTCCTTTGGGTTCTAGTTTGAGAACCACTTGTTTTTCCAAAAAAGGGATTTGGCTCAGGATTGCCCATTTTTCATTCCAGGGTTTCTCTGAATTTGGAAGTTACCACTTAGCAGGTTTCCATACCAAGGCTCAATACAATCAAGTCCGTAGCGTCTACCGATTTCGCCATATCCCCATTGTCCTTTTTTTCTTTGAAACCCAGATTCCTTGTGTAATTTCCTACATCTCTTAGTTTTTTTTTTTTAAATCATTGAATTCATTATTCGACGTAGTCTAGCAGCTCGTCTCTATTCAAGAGACCCCGCTTATTGCAATTCAGAATTGAATTGATTCTACCGTTGATATATTTGCAATTCAATCGGAATCAATAGATCCAAAAGTTTTTCTCTCTCCCATCCCCTTCTTTCCTTTTTTAGGATATTCAAAATTATACTATAACGCTTGATATTCATTCTTTTCTTTTTTTTTCTAAGCAGAATTCCAAATTTGGAACTAGTTAATAAGTAAGATTAATAATTAAGATCTGCCTTTTTCATTTTACAGATTTCCTATATATATTTCTATTTGTTACACTATTTCTGTTATGTAAGCCCACTTAGCTCAGAGGTTAGAGCATCGCATTTGTAATGCGAGGGTCATCGGTTCAAATCCGATAGTCGGCTTTTTTATCTGTTGATGTTCCATAAACAAAAATCTCTTTTTTTTCTCCGAATTAAATGGAGAATCCAGAGTCCATTACGTCGTTCTACCTTACTATTTTGCTAGATACAAAACATTAAAATAAATAATATATATACAAAAAATCCAGATGTTGATGAAATTCCATTTTTCATTTTTGTGGTACTTTAGTAGATTTTACTCTGTTTATCCTTTAGTTTAATTCAGTTTTAATTTCGATGTATTCTGTAATGTAAATACAATGAAATTTATTGTGTAAAATGTAATTTCAATAAAAAAAGGAGTCTTCATGTCCCGTTATCGAGGACCTCGTTTAAAAAAAATACGCCGTCTGGGAGCTTTACCAGGACTCACTAGAAAAACGCCTAAATCCGGAAGTAATCTGAAAAAGAAATTCCATTCTGGGAAAAAAGAGCAATATCGTATTCGTCTTCAAGAAAAACAGAAATTGCGTTTTCATTATGGTCTGACAGAACGACAATTACTTAGATATGTACATATCGCGGGAAAAGCAAAAAAGTCAACAGGTCAAGTTTTACTACAATTACTTGAAATGCGTTTGGATAATATTGTTTTTCGATTGGGTATGGCTTCAACCATTCCTGGGGCCCGGCAATTAGTTAATCATAGACATATTTTAGTTAATGGTCGTATAGTTGATATACCAAGTTTTCGTTGCAAACCCCGAGATATTATTACTACGAAGGATAACCAAAGATCAAAACGTCTGGTTCAAAATTCTATTGCTTCATCCGATCCGGGCAAATTGCCAAAGCATTTGACGGTTGATACATTGCAATATAAAGGATTAGTACAAAAAATCCTAGATAGAAAGTGGGTCGGTCTGAAAATAAATGAGTTGTTAGTTGTAGAATATTACTCTCGTCAGACTTGAGCTTAACGCAAAAGAAAAGGAAAGGTTCATAGAATTTTTTTCCCCTTCCCCTTTCCCCGAACTAAATCGACCTAAGGCTCTTAATTCGTATTTTCCCATTCACCTAACAGAAATAGATTAACCCTAGGATCTTTTTTCTTTTTTGGTATATTTTACATACCAAAGTAATTTGGTTGAGAGAATTCTATTAAATAAAGGTATTATTGCTCAAATAAATTGTTATTTGATTTGATACATTGTGATCGGTAACGTTGATGAATTAAGAGAAACGGAAAGAGAGGGATTCGAACCCTCGGTAAACAAAAGTCTACATAGCAGTTCCAATGCTACGCCTTGAACCGCTCGGCCATCTCTCCTACATAATCTTATTATGGAAAATAAACTGAGTGAATAGCGAGTTTTCGTATTCCTGCAGTACAGGTACAGCCACAACCGTTCGGGGATTCCATGGCTCTATTCTATTACTGTAGGTGGAAAAATTCTTTTTTTTATCTAAGTGTAAGGATCCTTTTTTTTACTAGGAATTCTGCTCCCTCAAAAGTTTTTCTTTGTTGGGGAAAACAAAAATAAAAAGAGAATAGAAGAATCCTTATTATTCCATAAGAAAATAAAGGAACCAAGGAACCCTAGAATTCTATTTGCATAAGGTATGTTACGCCATACAATCTAAATAAAAAAAGGGTATGGGATAATTAATGACTTTGAAAACGCCAAATAGCTGATGACAGAAGTTGTTGTTGAGAAATAGGAAAGTGGAATGAAATCCAATCTTAGTCAAATATTTCATATCTCTTCTTGTCCAAACAGAAGGAAAAGGAGACAATTTGAGCTGAGCGGAAAATCCATACCTCTTTTATCCATTTAGAGCATACGGAGCTATTTATAAGTTTTTATGTTATTTTGTGATAGAATGAAAAGAATTCTATATAGAATGGATTGGGAATTATGCCTAGATCCCGTATAAATGGAAATTTCATTGATAAGACCTCCTCGATTGTAGCCAATATTTTATTGCAAATAATTCCGACAACCTCCGGGGAAAAAAGGGCATTTACTTATTATAGAGATGGTGCGATTTGACTCTTTTTTTTTGTTTTTTTAGCCCTACCTACATCTCAGTCTTACGAGAAAGAGAGGGGGTTCACATAGAAAGAACTAAATTAGTAAAGAAAACCCACGCTTGGGGAAGGTGAGGTGAACTACCAATTCCTTCTGTCGTGTATCCTCGATTGATGTGGCCTTAGATGCTTCAATTGTAGATTTGAGTATTGAGCGAAAGGTTACACCTACAGGATAGGTTCTGTATTACAGGCTACTCCTACTCTACTAGGACCAATAGGCAGCATAGGGGAGAAAAGCACTACACCTCGAAATAGGAATCAACAAGAGAAAAACTTTGTTAGAAATTAACCCTTTCCTGATCGGTATCAGGATTGGGAAGAATGGTTGGGATAGCAAACAACCATCAGGTTTGTACGTTGGATACCCTTATAACCATCAAAGGTCGTTGAAGTGGCTAATTCCTCTAAATAGGAGGCGTTGAGAACAAAGAAATTCCTGGAGCGATCGTTTTCCTCTAGCATTAATCGAATTCATTGGTGTTAAGAAAAACCTCTTAGGGGAAGGTTGGCTAGAGATTTCTTGGAAAAATACCAGCCCCTTTCGGTCCATAATGAGATGGGACTAATTCTATTTTCATTCTATAGATTTTTTGCTTAGTACTATGTACAGAAGGGAGGAGCCGTATGAGATGAAAACCTCATGTACGGTTTTGGAACGGAGATTTTTTGAATAGAATGAACGACCGTAACGGATGTTGGCTCAATCCGAAGGAAATTATGCGGAAGCTTTGCAGAATTATTATGAAGCTACGCGACTAGAAATTGATCCCTATGATCGAAGTTATATACTATATAACATCGGCCTTATACACACAAGCAATGGAGAGCATACAAAGGCTTTGGAATATTATTTCCGGGCGCTAGAACGAAACCCCTTCTTACCGCAAGCTTTTAATAATATGGCCGTGATCTGTCATTACGTGCGACTATCTCCACTATAGAAAGAAAGAAGAAAAAAAGATGAAATTTTCTAGTATTTACTAGAAAAAGGGCTTTCTACATGGGGATCATCAAAACAATGATTTTGCCCTATCAGCTGTAGGAAGGAAGAACACTTCACGAGAATCAAAATAAGAAGAAAGTCGAGCCTATACTACTACTCTATGGATAAAGTCTCAAATTGATAGAGAAAGCACCGTAAAGATCAATTAGTGAGCGACTGGGTCGATACAACTAAAAAAAAACTGCTTAATTATACCATGATATGGGGTAAAATTTAGGAATCTGCTTATGTAATAGAGCTGATCCACTAAAGGATTAAGCAGCGGTGTAGTATCAGATCCCAAAGATAGTAAGTTCTTTTTTCTTTGCTTATGGGAAAAAGTCTTTTTCAAGGATTCTATAGAAATTTCATATATGAAAGACACGAAACCGAGATAGTTACCTTTCAGAAAATTCGAACGAAGGATATAGGTCTATCTATGCTTCATTCTTCTGAAGGTGGGAGAAAAGATCAAACTGATTATTGATCAAAATTAGGGTTTGAAACTTAGGTAATTAAGCTTAACTCAAGAAGAAATTGGATCGATTTTTGAGAAATCAAATTCAGTTAAGATAGGGGAAATTAAGATAGCAATTTCTGAGCCGTATGAGGTAGGAAACTCTCAAGTACGGTTCTAGGGGAAGGAACTGCCTATTCCAACCGAGGAGAACAGGCCATTCTACAGGGCGATTCGGAAATTGCGGAAGCTTGGTTTGATCAAGCTGCTGAGTATTGGAAACAAGCTATAGCGCTTACTCCGGGAAATTATATTGAAGCACAGAACTGGTTGAAGATTACGAAGCGCTTTGAATTTGAATAAGACCACTCTTCATTTTCATAAAATGGGCGGTTTGGTTGTTGATCCATTAATCAAATAATTTTGGTAGGAAGATCGAATCAAGAATTTCATTATATCCCTTTCTTCTACCTTTGATTTTATATCATTTCGATTTTATATCATATTTCATAAGGATAAACAATAGGGATAGTCTCTAGAACAGAGGTAATAAAGTAAATAAAGGGGCAATCTAAATATTCCTACTTAAAGGACGATTTTTTTAATAATTCTAATGAGTTTCTTGGAATTTGGAATCGAATAAAAATATTTATATTATGCTCACTCAAGGAAAGTAGATGTGGGGCTTATACCCTAAAAAAAAATATACTAGCTTCTTAAATTATAAAAAAAATCTTTTTTTGTTACGTCGGGAAATAATTTTCCAGGATAAACCAATGTCCGTTAGGCACCTAATCCTTATGTCATAATAGATCCGAACACTTGCCTCGGATTGACTTCAATATATAATTGCTCCAGTGAATAACTAAAAAAAAAAAAAATAGAAGGGCGATAGATAGTAAAGAAAAGGACTAATCATAATATCTATCCTTCAAAGATTCACTAAAAAGACAGTTGGCGGGTCTCTTTGTATGTCTTGTCCGGAAAGAGGAGGACTTAATGATTATTCGTTCACCGGAACCAGAAGTTAAAATTGCTGTGGATAGGGATCCTGTAAAAACATCTTTTGAGGAATGGGCCAGACCCGGGCATTTCTCAAGAACAATAGCTAAGGGCCCCGATACTACCACTTGGATCTGGAACCTACATGCTGATGCTCACGATTTCGATAGTCATACCGGTGATTTGGAGGAGATCTCTCGAAAAATCTTTAGTGCTCATTTCGGGCAACTCTCCATTATCTTTCTTTGGTTGAGTGGCATGTACTTCCACGGTGCCCGTTTTTCCAATTATGAAGCATGGCTAAGCGATCCTACTCACATTGGACCCAGTGCTCAGGTAGTTTGGCCAATAGTGGGGCAAGAAATTTTGAATGGTGATGTCGGTGGGGGTTTCCGAGGAATCCAAATAACCTCCGGTTTTTTTCAGATTTGGCGAGCATCTGGAATAACTAGTGAGTTACAACTCTATTGTACCGCAATCGGTGCATTGATTTTTGCATCGTTAATGCTTTTTGCTGGTTGGTTCCATTATCACAAAGCCGCTCCCAAATTGGCCTGGTTCCAAGATGTAGAATCCATGTTGAATCACCACTTAGCGGGGTTATTAGGACTTGGATCTCTTTCTTGGGCGGGACACCAAATCCATGTATCTTTACCGATTAACCAATTTCTTGACGCTGGGGTTGATCCTAAAGAGATACCACTTCCTCATGAATTTATCTTGAATCGTGACCTTTTGGCTCAACTTTATCCTAGTTTTGCCGAAGGAGCAACCCCCTTTTTCACTTTGAATTGGTCCAAATACGCAGAATTTCTTACTTTTCGCGGAGGACTAGATCCAATAACCGGAGGCTTATGGTTGAGCGATATTGCGCACCATCATTTAGCTATTGCTATTCTTTTCCTGATCGCTGGTCATATGTATAGGACCAACTGGGGTATTGGTCATGGACTTAAAGATATTTTGGAGGCTCATAAAGGCCCATTTACAGGACAAGGCCATAAGGGTCTCTATGAAATCCTAACAACGTCATGGCATGCTCAATTATCTCTTAACCTAGCTATGCTAGGCTCTACAACTATTGTTGTAGCTCATCATATGTACTCTATGCCCCCCTATCCATACCTAGCTACTGACTATGGTACACAACTTTCCTTGTTCACACACCACATGTGGATTGGCGGGTTTCTAATAGTTGGTGCTGCTGCACATGCAGCCATTTTTATGGTAAGAGACTATGATCCAACTACTCGATACAACGATCTATTAGATCGCGTCCTTAGACACCGCGATGCAATCATATCCCACCTTAACTGGGTATGTATATTTCTAGGGTTTCACAGTTTTGGTTTATACATTCATAATGATACCATGAGTGCTTTAGGCCGTCCCCAAGATATGTTTTCGGATACCGCCATACAATTACAACCCATCTTTGCTCAATGGGTACAAAATATCCATGCTGACGCACCTGGCGTAACAGCTCCTGGTGCAACAACAAGTACCAGCTTAACGTGGGGAGGTGGCGAGTTAGTAGCTGTAGGCGGCAAAGTCGCTTTGTTACCTATTCCATTAGGAACCGCAGATTTTTTAGTCCATCACATTCACGCATTTACCATCCATGTGACTGTATTAATACTTTTGAAAGGTGTTTTATTTGCTCGTAGTTCCCGTTTGATACCTGATAAAGCAAATCTTGGTTTTCGATTCCCTTGCGACGGTCCTGGACGAGGGGGAACATGTCAAGTCTCCGCCTGGGATCATGTTTTCTTAGGTCTATTCTGGATGTACAATGCAATTTCGGTAGTCATTTTCCATTTCAGTTGGAAAATGCAGTCGGATGTTTGGGGTACTGTAAGTGATCAAGGGATAGTAACTCATATCACAGGGGGAAACTTTGCACAGAGTTCCATTACGATTAATGGTTGGCTCCGAGATTTCTTGTGGGCACAGGCATCCCAAGTAATTCAGTCTTATGGTTCTTCATTATCTGCATATGGTCTTTTTTTCTTAGGCGCTCATTTTGTCTGGGCTTTCAGTTTAATGTTTTTATTTAGTGGCCGTGGTTATTGGCAAGAACTTATTGAATCTATCGTTTGGGCTCATAACAAATTAAAAGTTGCTCCTGCTACTCAGCCTAGAGCCTTGAGCATTATACAAGGACGTGCTGTAGGAGTAACCCATTACCTTCTGGGTGGAATTGCCACAACATGGGCATTC